GAACTTTAGGCGGCTCTCGAAAAAAGATAGCGAAAAAAATTATCCCTAAAGTCGAGACTAAAAGGAATGTATAAACCAATGCTTCCATAGATTAGATTCGATTGTGGTTTACAATTATAGCTTCCACACCTATTCATTTGGCATCATTTACCATATAACATATAAAGAAAAGGAAAGAGTCAAAGAAAAGATGGTGATTCAAGTCAAGATTTCTTCAATACCCTAACCCTTTGTCAAATCAAAAAAAGAGGCGAAAAATACCAGATACCAGAGCAATGTTGTATCAGACTACTTGTCTCCTTGTAGTTGGATCTCCAAGTTTTTGGAATGCTCCAAATTCCACTTGAGCATCCAAATCTGGATCAATACCAGCAAAAACATCTCTGAACAAGGTTCTAGCGCCATGCCAAATGTGTCCGAAAAAGAAGAGCAAAGCAAATGTAGCATGGCCAAAAGTGAACCAACCCCTTGGACTGCTACGAAAAACGCCATCTGATTTCAAAGTAGCCCGATCTAATTCAAAAATTTCACCTAATTGGGCACGTCTAGCATATTTTTTCACAGTTGCTGGATCACTATAACTGACTCCATTGAGTTCGCCACCATAGAACTCAACAGTTACACCTACTTGTTCAACACTATACTTTGATTCTGCCCTTCGAAAAGGAACATCGGCTCTCACAATTCCGTCTCCGTCTACTAAAACTACCGGAAATGTTTCAAAAAAAGTAGGCATACGACGTACAAAAAGCTCGCGCCCTTCTTTATCTCTAAAAACGGGGTGTCCTAACCATCCAACAGCTATTCCATCCCCGTTGTCCATTGACCCTGCTCTGAATAATCCCCCTTTTGCCGGATTATTACCAATGTAATCATAAAAAGCTAATTTTTCGGGAATTTTAGACCAAGCTTCTGATAAACTCAGATTTTCGGCTAGTCCAGCACTAACTCTTCGATATATTTCTTGCTGAAAGTATCCCTGATCCCACTGATAACGAGTGGGACCAAATAATTCGATTGGGGTAGTTGCTGAACCATACCACATAGTTCCAGCAACAACGAAAGCTGCAAAAAAAACAGCAGCGATACTACTGGAAAGTACAGTTTCAATATTGCCCATACGTAATCCTTTGTATAGACGTTGAGGCGGACGGACACTAAGATGGAATAAACCTGCTAATATGCCCAAAGTACCCGCTGCAATATGATGAGAGGCTATTCCTCCGGGAACAAAAGGATCAAAGCCTTCCGCACCCCACGCTGGACTTACAGGTTGTACTTTTCCAGTTAGTCCATAAGGATCGGACACCCATATTCCAGGACCATACAAACCTGTTACATGAAATGCGCCAAAGCCAAAGCAAGCCAATCCTGAGAGAAATAAATGAATTCCAAAGATCTTAGGCAAGTCCAAAGATGGTTTGCCCGTACGTTCATCACAGAATATTTCTAGGTCCCAATACACCCAATGCCAGATAGCTGCTAAAAAGCACAAGCCAGAAAACACAATATGTGCCCCTGCCACACCTTCATAACTCCAAATACCCGGATTCGTTACAGTTCCTCCTGAAATACTCCAACCACCCCATGAATTGGTTATTCCTAAACGAGTCATGAAGGGTATAACGAACATACCCTGTCTCCACATTGGATCAAGAGCGGGGTCAGAGGGATCAAAAACCGCCAATTCGTATAAAGCCATCGAACCGGCCCAACCGGCAACTAGGGCTGTATGCATTATATGGACAGAAAGCAATCGACCGGGATCATTCAATACGACAGTATGAACACGATACCAAGGCAAACCCATGGAAATACCCCTTTATCAAAGAAAAATAGACACTATGTCACTTTATTTTATCGCATTGGAAAAGACTATACTATGTACCTAACCTTTTCAGTAGATTCTGTATGAGAAAGGGTTAATATTTATTCCGTTCCATTAAAAATAATAGAACAATTCTGTTCGTAAGAACAAAGAGAAGCGGATCTATTCTATACCCGATAAGTACCAATACGCAATGGGAGGATTAGTCTTACTTTCAGGAAACAAATGCATAGATATTTGTTTATCGTTCCAACGATTGATCCGTTAGTTAAAATTTTTCTTTATTCATTCTGTCTTACTCTATAAACCCTCCAATCTATGTATAAAAATACATGTATAAAAGTATAAAATACAATAAACAGAAAAAAGGAGATAAAGGCGATAAAGCCATTGTTACGTTTCCATATTAAAGCGAAGTATAGTACTAAAATTTTTCTTTAATTTAATGCCCCTTGGTGTTCCAAAAGTACCTTTTCGGAGTCCTGGAGAGGAAGATGCAACTTGGGTTGACGTATAGTGCGACTTGTCAGATATATTGGGTCATATGGAATTTACCCGTTCTCTCCCCCGATCGAGATATCCTCTGTTTCGCCCAAGAAATATTGTATTGAGTGAACCATCAATCATTCGGAGCGTGAAGTGCAATTAGATCAATTTATTTATATTTTATATTGGGGATCCATATTATCAATTAGGAGAATTTATGGTTGACTTGGAAAAAATAAAAATAAAGTATCCAGGCTCCGTTCAGAAAATACCAAATCGGTACCAAATTGGTAATATATGTAATGTACGATTACCCCTTGTATCATAAACAATTCTTATCCTTACTATAGGAGTGATTTCAAACGTCCAACCAATAACCAACAGAATAGTATGATCAATACATCGAATGGTTGAGGAAAGGCATGAAACGAATTGAAAAATAAGTCGTAACAAAAAGAAGCGGTACTGAGATCATTTGCCCTATATGTGCAAATAAAATTCGGACAGATCTTTTCCCGGAGTAGAACATGAACCTAAAAGAATTGAAAGGGCCCATTCAGGAACAAGAAAATTACATCGTGATTTCAATGTCGATGAAACAATACATCAATGAGAGAGATTAATTCAATTTCAATAAGTTCAGTAAATTCTTTTTTTTTATAGGTAAGGAAGCCAAAACGCATCTCATGTTTTTTGAAAAATGGAAGAAAAACCCTTTATTAGAAAAACAAAAAAACCTATTACATATTACAGAATATTACAGAAAAAAGAAATAGAACTGGAATCGACACATTGATTCTTTTTTCGAAATTTAATATTTTTTGAACCGTATGCATCCAAAGGTGCACGTACGGTTCAAAAAGGATATAATTTTGTCCTAATCAACCGACTTCATCGAGAAAGATTGCTTTTTTTAGGCCAAGAGGTTGATAGCGAGATCGCGAATCAACTTCTTGCTCTCCTGCTCTATCTCAGTGCAGAAAGTTATACTAGGGATCTTTATTTGTTTATAAACTCTCCCGGTGGATGGGTAATGTCAGGAATGGTTATTTATGATACTATGCAATATGTGCCGCCCGATGTGCGTACAATAGGCCTGGGATTAGCCGCTTCAATGGGATCTCTCCTTCTGGCCGGAGGAGCAAAAAATAAACGTTCAGCATTCCCTCACGCTTGGCGCCAATGAGTTTTTATTTGAAAAAAAAAAAGAAAGACTATGCCTTCGCCATATTGAATATTAAGTAATAATAGCATGGCACTTCGAGTTCGATATGAACAAACCATTATTGTTTTTTCATAACATATAACATGAAATTTTGTATCGAGATAGTAGTATGAAACAAAGGTTATTTCCGATTTGTTGATTTTTCATTTTATGTTTTATGTGTCGGGGGTACATTTCAGCGTCACAAACCTTTTTTCTTCCACACCAGAAGTCTATTTCTGATATTTATGTTATGAAAGAGTACAAAAATAAAAAAAAAAAAAGATCAGCTTTCCTTATTCGATCGTATCAGAAAGGAACTTTGGGATTGCTAAATCACAGACGAGATAAATATATAAATATAAAGCAACAGAACCATCATAGTATTTTTTTACTCCCACGAAAGGAAGGGTGGTAAATGGATCATTCAATGATCTGGGATTCTCTTTCTTTCTTCGATAGAATAGAAGAGAAGAATAAAGTAAATTCCATTGCGGAGCCGTATGCAACACACAAAAATGCCTGTACGGTTGTTCAATTCTATTTTTTTTTTCTTCTTGTTATTTTTTTTATCCCTTACTTTAGCCCAATCATGTGAGATAGAAGAGCCGTTCATGATGTTATATCAATATCATTAGGGTTATGATTCATCAACCTGCTATTGCTTTTTATGAAGCACAAGCAGGGGAATTTATCCTGGAAGCGGAAGAACTACTGAGACTTCGCGAAACCCTCACAAAGCTTTATGTAGAAAGAACGGGCAAGCCTTTATGGGTTGTATCCGAAGACATGGAAAGGGATGTTTTTATGTCAGCAACAGAAGCCCAAGCTCATGGCATTGTTGATATTGTTTGTAGCGGTCGAAAATAAAAAAAAAAATACTGGGAATTTCGTGTAAATCCATTTCAAACCATAATTCGAATTTTCTGTAATTTTATATTGAATAGAAAAAATTCATAATCATCAACCATCAGGTTTAGATCGATCTAAACCAACCCATTCTATATATACATATATATACAACATGCCAACTATTAAACAACTTATTAGAAATGCAAGACAGCCAATAAGAAATGTTACGAAATCTCCCGCTCTTAGAGGATGTCCTCAGCGTCGAGGAACATGTACTAGGGTGTATGTGCGACTCGTTCAGATCATGAGTTCGAACAAATGAGACAATTTTTCCAGTATCCATGACTAGTACCAAAGAATAGGATAAATGGAAAAGATCTATCATATACCTATATTTTGTATAGAATTTATGGTTTCCATTGGTGCAAATCCAATCACCTAGATTTGAGGTGAAAAGCAATTCTCCATTGGTAGCAAATAGTTATCCATTAAGCGGAGGAAATGGTATTATAAGGATAAGGAGCAAAAATATTATGCTCCTCTTTGTTGTTAAAAGAACGGACTAAGAGGGTCAGCTACCTAGCCAACTTTCCTAATTAAATGCCGTCACTGTATAGATAACTCTTATTGTGAAAAGAGCTATTACTCTATTCTATAATTGATGAGTAGAGCCAAAGAGTGTGAACTATACAAGTTCACAATACCGTTTGATTAAATGAAAGAAGAGGCTCCGGTGTATAGAGAGGACCTCACCGTTTAAGAAGTAACCATAGAAACGATGGAATCCACTATTTTTTTTAGTATCATTAGAATTTCTTATTTGCGGGTGAAATGCCTGGAAGGAATAAAAAATCGTGGTTAGGAAGGTTATAGTAGCAAAAGCCATTGGAATTTATATTTTATATATCGGAATAATCCGTTTTGTTATTAATCGCCCATGGGAAGGGAAAAGGATGACTAAAAGAATAGAAATCAATTAGTTATTCATTAAGGTTTAATTTGATTCAATGACCAGAGTTAGACGGGGATATACAGCTCGGAGACGTCGAACAAAAATTCGTTTATTTGCATCAACCTTTAGAGGGGCTCATTCAAGACTTACTCGAACGATTACTCAACAGAAAATGAGAGCTTTGGCTTCCTCTCATCGAGATAGAGGCAGGCAAAAGAGGGATTTTCGTCGTTTGTGGATCACTCGGATAAATGCAGTAACTCGTGAGAATAAGGTATTGTATAGTTATAGTAGATTAATACACAATCTGTACAAGAAGCAATTGCTTCTTAATCGTAAAATACCTGCACAAATAGCTATATCAAATAAGAATTGTCTTTACATGATTTCCAACAAGATTATCAAATAAAGTAGATTGTAAAGTAATATACAGTACAGGAATGAGTGAAACATAATTCCCCGGAGAAGGAACTCCGGGAAGATAGAAGAAAAAATTGAAGATTAAGATAAGTAATAGAAATGAACGAACATGTTTCAAAAAAAAAAAGAAATTTCCCATTTTTTGTTTCTTATAACACAGGAACCACTCTAGATTCTAGGCCTTTTCGAACAAAACATCAATCTGAGCTTGAGTTACAATTGGAGTTTTGAGTCAATTGAAGAGGAAGAGTATGTTTATTTATTTCTGGTTCTAGGACCAGTAGTTCTGGGGATCGACTCGGCTCTCTCAAATTGTTTCTCATTATTAAGAAAAGGTAACAAAGATAAAATACGAGCTTGTTTTATAGCAATAGTAATTAATCGTTGTTGTTTCAAAGTCAATCTATTCACCCGTCTAGATAATATTTTCCCTTGTTCACTAATAAATCGACTAATTAAACTCATGTTTCTATAATCGATTCGATCCCCCGATCCAATTGGGGGCAAACGCCTACGAAAAGATCGCTTGGATTTACGAAAAGATTGCTTGGATTTATCCATAGTTTATTCCTTATCTCTAAAATTCTATTTCTTTATTCACTTCAGATCCGACCAAAATAGGCTTTGATTTGTATACATTATGTATTTTGTATAATTATTAAACATATGTTAAGTTCTTCCTCTTCCTTGGAGAGAACCCACATGCGTTCCGTTCGTTCGATCTATTTCTTTATTTCCCCGTGAATCGTATGCTTGTGACAATAGCGACAAAATTTTCTCAATTCTAATCTACCAGGCGTATTGTGTCGATTCTTTTGAGTAATATATCTAGAAATACCCGACAATTCTTTATTGATATCATTTCGGGCGCAACCGGTACATTCCAAAATAACTATGACTCTGACATCTTTACTCTTGGCCATGAACCTCCTTTGAATTTTTGATCGGCTTAACTCTTCTATTTTTTTTCGATCCGAATCCGAGCTGAAGAAGAAGAAAAGAACAAAAAAAATAAAAAAGTAAATAGAAGTTACTAACTAGAAATTACATTTCTAAATCTAAAGATTTTGCAGCAATTATCATTTCGTTATATATTAATATTAAAAAAATAATTAATAATTAATATTAATAAAATAATGGAGATAATGAAATAATGGAGATAATGGAGTAACAATTTTAATATTAATAATTAATTCATATTAATAATTAATATTAATAATTAATAAAGTATTAATTTAATGGAGTAATAATTAAGTAATACAATTTCTTTCTAACTATCAATTGTTCCTATCCTAAATCCAAAAATATTACTATTTACTATTTATTTAAATATTTATATTTATATATATTTATATTTAAATATATTTAATAGTTAATTTAATATTTAATAGTTAATTTAATTAAGTTAAGTATCTTCTTTCTATGCTATGATTTCGTGGAACTCGCCCTAGACTGGATCCACGTTTTTGTTTCTCTTCTCCCAAACTCGATCTTCGATCTACCACATTTTTGCTGAGGTTAAATACACTTTTTTCTTTTTCTTTCTTATCCTAAAGAACTGAAAAAGGAGAGGCGAAATTCGAAATTTGAGTCACGTAGAATTGTATGTTTAATTTTCTTCATTTCTTCGCATATCAATCAAATCAATAACTAGAATCAAAAAAAGGGGAATGACAAGGCATCAGGGAATAAACGATTAATTTCTATCAATAGGCCTGCTAAAGACCCAAACCATAGAGTACTTAGCACAGGTGCCACGGAGAGATATGTTTTTATATCTCGCATTGAAAATCCTCCTTCTATTATAGATTGGAATACATATATGGTCAGATACTGTAGTTCAAGATCATTTGTATTTATATTTATTTTACACAGAATTCCTAACTAAATGGAATTTCTAACTAGAATAGATATGTACAATCAAGCAATAGCTGAGATTTTCTTTTTTTTTTAGGAAAAAATCTAAAAATTTTATTATTATTATTATATGAAATATGAAACCAAAAAGAAGAAATGACAAGAAAATAAAATTCTATTTATATTTTATATATAGATAGAGGAGAAAATTACGATATGGAAAACAAGACAGGGATTTTGTACAATGAGACTGTACAACAATTAAAAAAGGGATGTAGCGCAGCTTGGTAGCGCGTTTGTTTTGGGTACAAAATGTCACGGGTTCAAATCCTGTCATCCCTACCTATTACTTCTCCTATGGGCAGTAACGAGGGATTAATTGAGATCGATTTAAATTGGACATAATCTTCCGTTTTTTTATACTATATGTATGCAAGATACATTGGAGTAGATGAAATACTTTTCTTTACAGTACAGTCGTATCCCCTGTCATAAGCATAAGAAAGCGCTCTTAGTTCAGTTCGGTAGAACGCGGGTCTCCAAAACCCGATGTCGTAGGTTCAAATCCTACAGAGCGTGATTCGGTTTATTTGATGTCGAATCAAAAAAAAATGTTTTAACAAAACAAAAAAGTTGAATTGCAACTTGAATTTGACCTCCTGCAGGAAGGAGGTCAATCAAAAAAAGAAAGAATATTACTCAATCAAAGGTCCAACTGATCACCACGTCTATATTGTAAATATGCGGTTACGAATAATCCTGCTAAAGTAATAGGAATTAGACCTAAGACGATTCCAAATAGAAAAACTTCAATCATTTCGGTTTGTTTAAAGGGATAAAAAGAGAGGTAAGATCTATTTATAAATATTAATCTGAATTATCCATGAATCTCAATAACCAAGAATTGACAATTCATGTGAGAAAGAACCATAGAATACCTGGAATCTCAGAGAAATATTTGTTTTTATCAATTTTTCATTCAATTCATTTCAAATAAGTCGTATCTTGTTCAAACCAATGAATAGAGCTGGGGTTATAGTTAAAGCAGCCAGTAGAAAACCGAAATAACTAGTTATAGTAAGCATGAAAGAGCTAAATTAGATATGTTCTTTTGCTACATATGTTGATAAAACACTTACCTAAATTTCCATTTTTACAAAATCCGACGGTAAGAAAAAATCAATATTCATCAGTTATTGTTATTATAGATAAGACTAACTAAGAGTGACATAGGTAGAAAAAAATCGATTCACCCGCTGTGACATTGACTGATCCTATGATTCGGAATCAACAAATTTATTGTGGTGTGTAATTTTTGAGTTGATAATAGTAAAAGTAAATAAAGTAAAGTATAAGTATAGTAAAAGTATAAGTATAGTAAAAGTGTAAAAGTAATAATAATAAGAACTGTGCCGTGTAACTTCATTCAAGACTGAAATGAATTATATTTTATTTATTATTTATTTATTATTTAAATATAAGTGTATAAGTAATTTTGGAATAAAAAAAAAGAATTGGATTTGAAAATTAAATTTTGATTATTTCCTTTCTTTTTCAATAGAATCTAATCCATTTTGGAACGAAGGGCCTGATACTACTTATTTATTTTAACTCATTGGACTCAGTACAGTAATAGGTTGCTTAATTGCCCATAATATCTCGCTCGAATGAAAAGAAAAAAGGTGTCCCGCGATCTATCGAAAAAAGAAAACTTTGACTTTTTTTCTTTTTTATTTATTTTATTTTTTTTCAGGTCCAACTCGATTCAAAGACAAACAACTTCCATTATCTTTTTAGATTCCATATTCTGTCTTTCCATATCATGGAGTTCCATACTTCTAGTTCGGTCAAAAAAGAACTTTTGTTTTGGATCTAATACAACAACGGTTCCATCACGAATATGGATTGTTCCAACTGAGTTCTCTTTCTTTTTCTTTCATTAAATATTATATACTATTGTTATAGTATTGTATTTTATATTAATTGTATTTTATATTAAAAGTATATTTATTAGTATATTTATTGTATTATATGACCAACCTATTACTTGAAATAAAAGGATTCGAACAAAAAACAAAAAAACTTTTAATCAATAAAAAGGGTTTGTTATGGATTTCGCATACATATAGTTGAATTGTATGAATATTACAATATCTTTCATGTTTCATGAATTATTAGAAACTATTGATTCACGCTTTTCCAAGATCTTTACTTTCTATTATAAATCCAATAATGGATAATGGAAATCTTATAAGGAATTTTATTTCTATTGATCTATTGAATAACATAGAGTTATGCATAGACGAGAAACAAAAAAAGAAGAAAAGAATTATGTAGCATTTCAGTACCGATTGAGACTCCGTTGCTGTGCCAGAGGAAGGATAGCTATACTGATTCGGTA